GAAGATTTGTTTGATAATGGCATTTAAGAGAAATTTAAGGTTAAAAGGGCAGTTAGCTGAAGATTTGTTTGATAATGGCATTTAAGAGAAATTTAAGGTTAAAAGTTAAAAATTTTTATAATTAATTTTGTGGTAGATTTTATTATTAATTTAATTATTTTTATTTAATAATATATATATATATATATATATTTAATTTGGGTTTATTTTTTATTTTAAAAATAAAAGTTTTAGCTTAGCTTAAAGTTTAAATATAATTTTTTATTATATGTAAATTATTTTTAAGAGGATAATAGCAGTAATTATTTTTAATAATTAAGTAATTTTAGAATTAGAAAAAATATTTAATATTAACAAAATTTGTGCCAGCAGTTGCGGTTATACAAATAATATAATTTAATTTTATTGATTTTAATTAATCTGTTATTAAAATTTAAAATTAAGATTTATTAGGTGAAATTTTAAATTTTTAATTAAATTTTATTTTGATGGTGAAGTTAAAAAATTTTATTTATAAACTAGGATTAGATACCCTATTATAAAAATGTAATAAGAAAAATTGGTTTAATTAATAATAGTTATGTTCTTGAAAATTAAAAGTTTTGGCGGTATTTTAGACTTTTCAGAGGAACCTGTTCTTTAAATGATAGTCCACGATTTTATTTACTTTTTTTTTATTTACATATCGTCGTAATTAAGTATTTTATTAGAATTATAAATATTTAGGATTTTTTATTAAAAAATTAATCAGATCAAGGTGTAGTTAATAAAAAAGTAGAAATGGGTTACATTAAAATTATTTATGGATAATTTATTTTATAAAGATTTGAATTTGGATTTGAAAGTAATTTTAATTAATTAATTAATTTGATTATAGCTCTAAAATATGTACATATCGCCCGTCGCTTTCGTTTAAAATGAAATAAGTCGTAACAAAGTAGATTTATTGGAAAATGAATCTAGATTATCAAATTAGAGCTTGATTTATAAGTATTTTATTTACATTAAAAAGTTAACTGTGTGATTCAGTTTAATTTGAAAATATTAGTTTATTAGTTTTAAATTTATTTTGTTATATTTAATTAAGTAAATAATTTTTATTATCTATAGAGAAAAAATTTTTTTAATTATAGTTGATAGTATTGTAAAAGAAAAATTTATTTTTTAATTAGAAAAATTTATTTTTTGTACCTTGTGTATCAGGGTTTATTAAATATTTATTAAAAATTTAATTATCTCGAATTTAAAAGAGTTAAGTAGTTAAGATTTTTATTGTAAAATAAATATTTTTAATAATTATTTTGTAGTGAAATGTTATACGTTTTTGAATATATCTAGTTTTTTAAGAAATAGATTTAATTTAGTTATTATTAATATATTTATTATTAAGTATTTATTTATTAATAATAGTTAATATTTTTAGGGATTAGCTTAAAAATAAAATTTTATTAGTTTTTATAGTTTAAAATTAGATTAGAATTAGAAATTTTTTTATCTTGAAGTATGTTATAATTTATTTTTATTATTAAAATTTATATTTACTATAATTTTTTTATTAAAATATTGATTTGAATTTTTTTCATTGAGAAATTATGATAAAATTAGTATAATTATTTATATAAGTATATTTTAAATGAGAGGTTTATGTAAGGAATTCGGCAAATTATTTTTCACCTGTTTATTAAAAACATGTCTTTTTGTTTAAAATTTAAAGTCTAGCCTGCCCACTGAAAATTTAAATGGCCGCGATATTTTGATCGTGCTAAGGTAGCATAATCATTAGTTTTTTAATTGAAAGCTAGAATGAAGGGTTGGATGAGGAAATAACTGTTTAATTTAAATTTTTTTAAAATTTTATATTTAAGTTAAAAAGCTTAGATTTTTTTAAAAGACGAGAAGACCCTATAGAGTTTAATAAATTTGTGAGAATTTTTATTTGGTATTAAATTTAAAATTTTTTTTAGATTTATTTAATTGGGGTGATTAAAAAATTTAATTAACTTTTTTATATAATAATATTAATGAATAGGTTTTTGATCCAATAGTTTTGATTAAAGATTAAATTACCTTAGGGATAACAGCGTAATTTTATTAGAGAGCTCTAATCGATAATAAAGATTGCGACCTCGATGTTGGATTAAAATTTATATTTGGCGTAGAAGTTAAGTAATTAAGTCTGTTCGACTTTTAAAATTTTACATGATCTGAGTTTAAACCGGTGTGAGCCAGGTTGGTTTCTATCTTTAAATAGTTAATAAATTTTAGTACGAAAGGACCAAATTTATAGAATTATTTTTTTTTATTGATATAATATATTATTTTGGCAGATTAATGTAATAGATTTAGAATCTTTAAATGTAATTTATATTACAAATAATACTTGTTTATTAAAGATATTTTATTAATTTTTATTACTAGTTTAATTTTGATTATTTGTGTTTTAATTAGAGTTGCTTTTTTAACTTTATTAGAACGTAAAGTTTTAGGTTATATTCAAGTTCGTAAGGGGCCAAATAAAGTAGGATTTATTGGTTTAGTTCAACCTTTTAGGGATGCTATTAAGTTATTTTCTAAGGAGCAAATTTATCCAATTATATCAAATTTTAATTTATATTATTTTTCTCCGGTATTAAATTTAATATTAGCATTATTTATTTGAATATGTTTGCCGTTTTTTAGTGTTAATATTAGTTTTAATTTATCTTTATTATTTTTTTTAGCAGTTTCTAGTTTAAGAGTATATACAATTATGTTAGCTGGGTGATCTTCTAATTCTAATTATTCTTTATTAGGGAGTCTTCGATCAGTCGCTCAGACTATTTCTTATGAAGTTAGGTTAGCCTTGATTTTAATATCTTTTTTATTTTTAATTTTAAGTTTAAGTATAATTGATTTTTTTAAATATCAGGAGTATATTTGATTTGTTTATTTAATATTTCCTCTTTGTTTGATATGACTAGTTTCGAGATTAGCCGAAACAAATCGAACTCCTTTTGATTTTGCTGAGGGTGAGTCTGAATTAGTTTCAGGGTTTAATGTTGAGTACAGAAGAGGGAGATTTGCAATAATTTTTTTAGCAGAATATGGCAATATTTTATTTATAAGAATTTTATGTTCTTTTTTATTTTTAGGGGGTGATTTAATAAATTATAGATTTTTCATTAAAATAGTAATGATTGTTTTTTTTTGGCTTTGGGTTCGAGGTACATTACCTCGTTATCGTTATGATAAATTAATGTATTTAGCATGGAAAAGGTATCTGCCAATTGCTTTAAATTATTTATTATTTTTTTTTAGAATAAAAATATTTATTTTTATTTTATTGATTTAGTTAATTAATTTTAGTATAAGTTAATAGGGATTTTTATCCCTTTTTTATATTTTCAAAATATATACTTATAACAAGTTCATTAACTATTTATAAATAATTAAATCTCATATTTTATTTGATAACGGGTTAATAATATAGTAAGAAAAATAAATTAATGTTAGAATTTGTCCTGTTAAAATATAAGGGTCTTCTACAGGTCGAGCCCCAATTCAAGTTAATAGAATTACGATAGATAATAGATTTCAAAATAATATTTTTCTTAAGGGGTAAAATTGTCTTCTTCTATATTTTTTTTTTATTGAGAATGGAAGAATATAAAGAATTGCGATGGATATTACTAGTGCAATTACACCCCCTAATTTATTGGGAATAGAGCGTAAGATGGCATAAGCAAATAAAAAGTACCATTCAGGTTGAATATGAACAGGTGTTACTAATGGATTAGCCGGGATAAAGTTGTCAGGATCTCCCAGTAAATAAGGATTTTTAAGGGTTAAAAAAATTAACATGAAAATTATAATTAGGGCTCCTAGGATATCTTTAAATGTGAAATAGGGATGAAATGGGATTTTATCGATATTTCTTAAAGTGCCAATTGGATTTCTGGATCCGGTTTGATGAAGAAATAATAAATGAATTATTATAAAGGCTAATACGATAAATGGTAAAATAAAGTGAAAAGTAAAGAATCGAGTCAAAGTGGCATTATCAACAGCAAAACCTCCCCAAATTCATTGAACTAGGGTATTTCCTAAATAAGGAATTGCAGATATTAAATTAGTAATAACTGTAGCCCCTCAAAAAGATATTTGTCCTCAAGGTAGTACATATCCTAGGAATGCTGTAGCTATAGTAAAAAAAAAAATTGTTACTCCAATTATTCAAGTTTCAATTATTAGGTATGAACTATAGTAAATGCCTCGACCGATGTGAATATAAAGACAAATAAAAAAAAATGATGCTCCGTTAGCATGTAGGGTTCGTAGCAATCATCCGTAGTTTACGTCTCGGCAAATATGAGTAATTCTATTAAATGCTAATTCAATGTTTGGGCAATAATGTATGGCTAAAAATAGGCCTGTTAAAATTTGAATTATTAAGCAAAGTCCTAATAATGACCCAAAATTTCATAAGTAAGAAATATTTGAGGGAGTTGGTAAAATAATAAGAGAATTATTAAAGATTTTTAGTAAGGGATTTAGTTTTCGGATAGGTGTTAACATTAGAGATTTTGTCGTAAAGATCCATTAGAAAGGTTAGTAATTTTTACAATTGCAATTAGTGTAATTAGTAAATATATAATTATTATAATTATAATTAAATTATTTGGAAAATTTAAATACTTATTTATTGATAAGTATTCTATATTTATATAATTTTGATTTTTAATTTCAATAATTTGTGTTATTTTATTCAAATATATTGAATCAATAAAAGATAAATTAATTGATCTAATAAATGTTAAAATTATTAGTATTAGGAGTTTTGAATTAAATTTGAATTTTTCATTAGATGCAATTCTTGTTATGTAAATAAATAGGATTAGTATTCCCCCAATTATTACTAAAAATAAGATGTAGGAAAATCAATTATTTAAATTTATTATCCCTGATATTAATGCAATTAATATTGTTTGAATTAATAGGATTAAACCACAGGATAGGGGATGATTTATAAAAACAAATATTAAGCAACATATGATTAATGATGGTAAAAATATTATAATATCAGATATTAGTTTAGTTAAAATTTTAATTTTGGAGATTAAAGATAAGATTCGTTTTATATCTGAAGTTTTAAAAGAAATATTCCTATATTTGATTTACAAGACCAATATTTTATTTAAATTATTAAAACTATTTTAATGTTAATATATTTATTATTTTTAATATTTTTATCAGGTACAGTCAGATTTTCTATAAATCGTAAACATTTATTATTAATATTATTAAGGTTAGAATTTATTGTATTGGCTTTGTATTTGAGGATTTTTATTTATCTAAGGGGAATAAATTATGAATTTTTTTTCTCTATAATTTTTTTAACAATAAGAGTTTGTGAAGGGGCTTTAGGGTTATCAATATTAGTTTTAATAGTTCGTGTTCATGGTAATGATTATATTATAACGTTTTCTTTTTTATGATAAGATTTTTATTTGGTCTATTAATATTGATTCCTTTAAGATTTTTAAATAAATTTTGATTAGTTCAATGAAGGATATTTTTATTTTCTTATTTATATATTTATTTTTATAGGGGGTTTATTAATAATTATTATATAATTTCTAATTTTATAGGACTAGACATACTTTCTTATTCATTAATTTTATTAAGGTATTGAATTTGTAGTCTAATAATTTTAGCAAGAGAAAAATTATATAAAAATGATAGTTATTCGGCTTTATTTTTAGTAGTTTTAATTATTTTAATATTGAGTTTATATATTACTTTTTCTTCTTTAAATTTATTTATTTTTTATTTATTTTTTGAGATTAGTTTAATTCCTACATTAATTTTGATTATTGGGTGGGGGTATCAGCCTGAACGTTTAGAGGCAGGAATTTATTTATTATTTTATACTTTGTTAATATCTTTACCTATAATAATTATAATTTTTTATTTAATAATAAAAAGATATAGGTTTTTATTTTTAAATTTTAATTTAGATTTTGTTTATATATATATATTTATTAATATAGTTTTTTTTGTTAAAATTCCTATATATTTTTTGCATTTATGATTACCTAAGGCGCATGTAGAAGCCCCGGTTTCAGGTTCTATAATTTTAGCAGGTATTATATTAAAATTAGGGGGATATGGTCTTTTACGTTTTATAGTTTTATTTAAGAATTTTCTTTTAAATATAAATATTTGATTTTTGTCTATTGCTTTATTTGGGGGGTTTTTAGTATCATTAATTTGTATTCGTCAAAGAGATATAAAATCTTTAATTGCTTATTCATCTGTTTCTCATATGAGATTGGTTTTAGTTGCTATTATGACTTTAAATAATTGGGGGTTATGAGGGGCATTAGTAATAATATTAGCTCATGGTTTATGTTCTTCTGGATTATTTTGCTTAGCTAATATATTTTATGAGCGGATTCATAGGCGAAGTTTATATTTAAATAAAGGGTTATTAAATTTAGTACCTAATTTTAGATTATTGATATTTTTACTTGTTTCATCTAATATGGCCGCACCTCCTTCATTAAATTTAGTTGGGGAGATTATATTAATTAATAGGTTAATTGGTTTTAATTATTATAATATAATTTTTTTATCTTTAATATCATTTTTTAGGGCAGTTTATTCTTTATTTTTATATTCTTTTTCTCAACATGGTTTAGTTTATTCAGGGATATATTCTTTTTATAGGGGGACAATACGGGAATATTTACTATTATTATTGCATTGATTGCCTTTAAATATTTTTTTTTTAAAAATAGAATTAATTGTTGAATGAATTTACTTAAATAGTTTAAAAGAAAAATTTTGATTTGTGGTATCAAGGATATAGAATTTATTTTAAGTTATTTGTATAATTTATTTTATTTTTTTTTTAGTATTAAGAGTTAGGTTTTTAAGTTTATCTATTTATTTTATAATTTTTAATTTAATTTATATTTTAGAGATTTTTTTTCTTATTTTAAATTCTAATAATTTAATATTTGTGATTTTATTAGATTGGATGTCTCTAATATTTATGAGTTTTGTTTTATTTATTTCTTCTATAGTTATTTTTTATAGTGAGGAATATATAGGAGATGATAAGTTTAAAAATCGATTTATTTTATTAGTCGTTATATTTGTTTTTTCTATAATAATGTTAATTATTAGTCCAAATTTAATTTCTATTTTATTAGGTTGAGATGGATTAGGGTTGGTTTCTTATTGTTTAGTAATTTATTATCAGAATATTAAAAGGTTTAATGCAGGAATATTAACAGCTTTGTCAAATCGAATTGGGGATGTAGCATTATTAATGGCTATTGCATGAATAATTAATTTTGGTAGTTGAAATTTTATTTTTTATTTAGAAATTATAAAAGAAGATTTGGTTATACAGTTAATTAGGTATTTAGTTGTTTTAGCAGCAATAACTAAAAGAGCTCAAATTCCGTTTTCTTCTTGGCTTCCTGCTGCTATAGCTGCCCCTACTCCTGTATCATCATTAGTCCATTCATCCACTTTAGTAACAGCAGGGGTTTATTTATTAATTCGTTTTAATTTTGCTTTTAGGGATTTATTAATATTGATTCTTGTTTTTATTTCTTCTTTAACGATATTTATATCTGGTATAGGGGCTAATTTTGAATTTGATTTAAAAAAAATTATTGCATTATCAACATTAAGCCAATTAGGGCTGATATTAAGAATTTTAGCTTTGGGAGAGTATAAATTAGCCTTTTTTCATTTGTTGATTCATGCTTTGTTTAAAGCTTTGTTATTTATATGTGCTGGGAGGATTATTCATAATATAGGTAATTGTCAAGATATTCGTTATATAGGGGGGTTGATTGGGCAGTTGCCTTTAACTTGTACTTATTTAAATATTTGTAATTTATCTTTATGTGGACTTCCATTTTTATCTGGGTTTTATTCTAAGGATTTAATTGTTGAAGTATTATCAATAAATTATATAAATATGTATATTTATTTTATTTTTTTTTTTTCTATTGGTTTAACTGTTTCTTATAGATTTCGATTAACTTATTATTCTTTGACTGGGGATTTTAATTTTATTTCTTTTAATATAATTCAAGATAATGGATTAATTATATTAAAGGGAATAAGAGGTTTGATTTTATTTGTTATTTTTAGAGGAAGAATATTTTCTTGAATAATATTCTCTACTCCTTATTTTATTTGTTTATCTTTTATTATAAAAATTATAACATTAATTTATATTTTTATAGGTTTATGGATTGGGTATGAGTTAGCAAAATTTAAATTAAGTTATGTCTCTTTAAGATTAAAAAATTTAACATTAGTTTTGTTTTTTAGTTCTATGTGAAATATGCCTATTTTATCTACATTGGGGGTTAATTATTATCCTACCATATTAGGAAATTTTTATATAAAAAGATTTGATCAAGGGTGATTAGAATATTATGGGGGAATAAATTTAAGTAAAAATTTTAAAAAGCTAACAATATTACAATTATTATCTTTAAATCATTTAAAAATTTATTTTTTATTATTAATTTTTTGATTATTATTTTTATTGTTAAATTTTTACTTAAATAGCTTATATAAATAGAGCATAATTTTGAAGAAATTAGGGAAGTTTATACTTTTAAGTAATTTATAAGAGATAGTCTAATTTCATAATGAAAATATGATGTTTTATTTAAACTATATAAATTAGAAATAAAAACAAATTTCATTGCTTAAGATTTAAGTTAGAAGCTTAGTCTTGATTTTCTTATTTCTTTAATTGGAATTATATTCAGTTTTATCATTAACAGTGATATACCTCTATTTTGGTTTCAATTAAAATAAAGGATAATAAAATCAAATTTTTAGGTCGAAACTAAATGCAAGTAGATTGCTTCATTATTAAGATAAATTGAGTATCAATACCTTTTAAGTGCAAATTAAATGTTATAATTAACTATTATCCTAATTTGTTCAATTTAAGGCCCCTTGATTTCATTCATGAAAAAGGCCAATTAATAGAATTAAAATAAAAAAAATTAAAATAGTTGTATAATTTATTATATTAGAAGTTTTTATAGTAATAATTAAAGGTAGGAGAAGAGTAATTTCTACATCAAAAATTAAAAAAATAATGGCGATTAAAAAAAAATGTAATGAAAAAGGCAGACGGGCCGGGGTTTTAGGGTCAAAGCCACATTCAAAGGGTCTTCTTTTTTCACGATCATAAAATGTTTTTTTAGATACCAGATTTAAAATTATGATTAAAATAATTATAATTATGTAAATTATACTGATTAAGGAGATTAAAATTTTAATTATTTATACTAAATTTAGATTTTTTGGTTGGAAGCCAAATATAATAGTTATATTATATAAATATCTACCTCATCAATAGATTGAAACGTATAGAAATAATCAAACTACATCAACAAAGTGTCAATATCATGCAGCTGCTTCGAAGCCAAAGTGGTGGGATGATGAAAAATGATTAAAAAAGTGTCGAATTGTGCATACTAATAAAAAAGTAGTTCCAATAATAACATGAAGTCCATGAAATCCAGTTGCTATAAAAAATGATGATCCATAAATTGAATCAGAAATTGTAAATGGGGATTCAATATATTCATATCCTTGTAAAATAGTAAAATAAATTCCAAGGGTTACTGTAATAATAAGGCTTTGAATTCCTTGAGAATAATTGTTTTCTATAAGTCTATGATGTGCTCATGTGACTGTTAATCCTGATGTTAGTAAAATTAAAGTATTCAGTAGTGGAATTTCAATAGGATTAAAGGTTAGGATACCTTTTGGCGGTCAGGTTATTCCTAATTCAATTGTAGGTGCTAATGATCTATGAAAAAATCCTCAGAAGAATCTTATAAAAAAAAGGATTTCTGATGTAATAAATAGAATTATTCCTCAACGTAATCCGTTAGCAACTAAGAGGGTATGAAGGCCTTGATAGGTTCCTTCTCGTGTGATATCTCGTCATCATTGAAATATAATTAAACTAGTAATTAAAAATCCAATTAATAGTAAGTTATTATTATATAAGTGAAATCATTTAATTAATCCTATTATTGTAGTTATAGCACCTAATGCCCCTAATAGTGGTCAAGGGCTAATATCAACAAGATGAAAGGGGTGATTTTTATGGGTTGACATTAGTTTACTTCTCTTGAATAGAGAGTTCTTAAAACAGCAAAAACATAAGATTGAATTATAGAAACAGCTGTTTCTAATGTTAGTAGAAGAATTTGAGTAATAATAAGAATATTTAATATATAAATTGATAAGAGAGGTCCTGTATTTCCTAATAAAGTTATTAGTAAATGTCCAGCGATTATATTGGCCCTTAGCCGAATAGCGAGAGTTCCTGGTCGAATAATATTTCTAATAGTTTCGATACAGACTATAAATGGTATAAGTATTGGGGGGGTACCTTGAGGGACTAGATGGGCAAATATATGTAAAGTATTATTAATTCATCCGTATAATATAAAAGTTAATCATAATGGTAGGGCTAATCTTAAAGTTATTGTCATATGCCTAGTTCTAGTAAAAATATAGGGGAATAATCCTAAAAAATTATTGAATAAAATTAATGAAAGTAGTGTAATAAAAATTAAAGTTCTTCCTTGGGATTTATAATTTCCTAGTAGTACCTTAAATTCTTTATGAAGAGTAAAAATAATTTTTATTCATAAGAAATTAATTCGTGAAGGAACCAATCAAAATATTGGGGGAATAATTAAAATCCCAATGAAAGTTCTTATTCAGTTTAATGATATATTAAAATTTGAAGATGGGTCGAAAGAAGAAAATAAATTTATTATCATTTTCAAGTATATTTTAAATATGTTTTTATAATTGTTAGTGATTTTGGTAAGTGTAGTAAATTATAAAAAATAAGATTGCTAAAAAAGTAAAAGATAATAATAAAAAATATTATTAGTATTAATCAATTTAGGGGTATTATTTGTGGGATTAAAAATTATTTTTCAATAATTTTAGCTTGACAAACTAATGTTATAATTTAACTAAATTTTTCATTAGAAATATTCGTAATTATATTATATAATGATTTAAAATTTCATTGCTTACTTTCAGCCATCTAATGATAATTCAAGTATTTTATATACTCATTTAGAAAAATAGTTAGAAGAAATTCTTTCTAGGACAATTGGTATGAATCTATGATTAGCTCCACAAATTTCTGAACATTGTCCATAGAATAATCCTGAGCGATTAAGGGAAAAGGTAATTTGGTTTAATCGGCCTGGTGTAGCGTCAATTTTAACTCCTAATGAGGGGATTGTTCAGGAATGAATGACATCAGCAGCTGTCACGATTATTCGAATTCTTGACTCAAAAGGAATAGTAATACGATTATCAACATCTAGTAATCGAAAATTAAATTTATTGAATTCATTAATTGGAATTATATAAGAGTCAAATTCAATATTATTAAAATCAGAATATTCGTATCTTCAGTATCATTGATGGCCAATTGTTTTAATAGTAATAGTGGGGTTATTAATTTCGTCTAAAATATAAATTAATCGTAATGAGGGAATAGCGATAAAAATTAAAGTAATCGTAGGTAAAATTGTTCAGATAATTTCAATTATTTGTCCTTCTAGTAAGTATCGATGAATAAATTTATTAAAAAATAAAGTTAATATCAATTGACCTACTAAAACTGTAATAATTACTAGAATTATTAGGGCATGGTCATGAAAATAAGATAGTTGTTCTATTAAGGGGGAGGATCTGTCTTGTAACATTAAGTCTTTTCAGGTAGAAATTTCTAAAAAAAGGTTAAACTTTATATTTGGGGTTTAAGTCCAGTGCACTAATCTGCCATATTAGAAATTAGCAGATAGAATAGGAAGTTCGGAGTATCTATGTTCGGCTGGGGGATTAGATTGAAGCCATTCAATAGAAGAGGTTATTCTTAGGGTTCTAAGTCTTTTTCGTTGGGTAGATAATGATTCTCAAAAAATAAATAATAAAAAAATTACCCTGATTAAGGAAATTAATGATCCGATAGATGAAACAATATTTCATAGGGTAAAGGTATCAGGGTAATCAGAGTATCGTCGAGGTATTCCTATTAACCCTAAGAAGTGTTGAGGAAAAAAGGTAACATTTACTCCAATAAATATAATAAAAAATTGAATTTTTAAGAGAAAATTGTTTAAGGTTAATCCTGTAAATAATGGGAATCATTGGATTATTCCTGCTATAATAGCAAATACAGCCCCTATAGATAAGACATAATGAAAATGGGCCACTACATAATATGTATCATGTAAAACAATATCAATAGAAGAATTTGCTAATACAACACCAGTTAAACCTCCTACGGTAAATAAGAAAATAAATCCCAGGGCTCATAAGGTAACTGGAGAATAGTTAATTAGGGCTCCATGGAATGTAGCTATTCAACTAAAAACCTTGATTCCAGTGGGAACAGCAATAATTATTGTAGCTGAAGTAAAGTAGGCTCGAGTATCCACATCTATTCCTACTGTAAATATATGGTGGGCCCAAACAATAAAACCTAATAATCCAATTGCTATTATAGCGTAAATTATTCCTAATGTTCCAAATACTTCTTTTTTTCTTCTTTCTTGGCTGACAATATGGGAAATTATTCCGAATCCGGGTAAAATTAAAATATATACTTCTGGGTGACCGAAGAATCAGAATAAATGTTGGTATAAGATGGGGTCTCCCCCTCCAGCAGGATCGAAGAAAGAAGTATTTAAGTTTCGGTCTGTTAGTAGTATTGTGATAGCACCTGCTAAAACTGGTAGAGATAAGAGGAGAAGAATAGCAGTAATTATTACCGCTCAGACAAATAAGGGGATTCGGTCTATTGTTATACCTTTAGGTCGTATATTAATAATAGTTGTAATAAAATTAATTGCCCCTAAAATTGATGAAATCCCGGCTAAGTGAAGTCTAAAAATAGCTAAATCTACAGAAGAGCCCCCATGGGCAATATTAGCAGATAAAGGGGGGTATACTGTTCAACCTGTTCCGGCCCCTCTTTCTACGATTCTTCTCATAATCAGTAAAAATAATGAAGGGGGCAGTAATCAGAATCTTATGTTATTTATTCGTGGAAATGCCATATCTGGAGCCCCAATTATTAGGGGGACTAATCAATTTCCAAACCCCCCAATTATGATTGGTATTACTATGAAAAAAATTATAATGAATGCATGGGCGGTTACAATTACATTATAAATTTGATCATTTCCAATTAAAGACCCAGGTCCTCCAAGTTCAGTTCGAATTAGTATTCTAAGGGAGGTTCCTACTATACCTGCTCAAACTCCAAAAATAAAGTATAAAGTTCCAATATCTTTATGATTAGTTGAAAATAATCATTTATTCGGTAAAATGGTCGAGGATAGGCAATAAATTGTAAATTTATGTAGGAATAATTATTCTTTTATCAAGTCTTATATTCAACAATGATTTTAAATTGCAAATTTAAAGGTAAATTTATTTTAAGGCTTAGATTATAAATCTATGTTCAACTTTGAAGGTTAAAAGTTTGGTTAACTTAAATCCTTAAAAGATATTAAAAATAATTGTACATATAAAAAGTCCGGTCAAAGTCAGAGTGTTAATAATAATTAGGGAAAGATAATTTATTTTATTTTTTTTTAACAGGTTTTCTCTTATTGTAATTGTTAATGTTGAAAAAGTTATTCGTAAATAAAAATATAGAGTAATTAAAGTAAAAATAATGAGAATAGTTCTTATTATATAGAATTTTCTATTTACCAACCCATTAATTACTAGTCATTTTGGCATAAATCCTATAAATGGGGGTAGTCCGCCTAAGGATAAAAAATTTATGGTAAAGAATAATTTAATTAGTTTATCTGTATTTATAATTGATAGTAATTGGTTTAAATAAAAAATTTTAAAAAAATGGAAAATTAAAATAATATTTAAAGAGATAATCCTATAAATAATAAAGTAATTTAATCAAATTATTTTTATTCTCAATATTCTTGCTAATATTCAAGAAATATGAGTAATTGAGGAATAGGCTATTAATTTTCGTAGTCTGATTTGGTTAAATCCTAAAATACCCCCGATAATGGAGGAGATAATAATAACGATAGTAAAAAAATTTTTTATTTCTAAATTATATATGACTAAAATTATTGGGGCTAATTTTTGTCATGTTAATAAAATTAGTCTATTTATTCAATTAAGTCCTTCTATAACTTCGGGGAATCAGGCATGGAAGGGGGCAGCCCCTAGTTTTGTCAATAGAGCTGAAGCTATAATTAATATAAACCAATAATTTAATTCATTTGTAATAAATTCAGAAAAATTTAAGGATATAAGAATTGCAAACAAAATTAAGGTGGATGCTAAAGATTGGGTAATAAAATATTTAATAGCTGCTTCAGCGGGATATACATTATTATGAGCTTTTATCAAAGGAATAATCCTTAATAGGTTAATTTCTAACCCAATTCATATATTGAATCAAGAATAAGCTGATACTGCGATTAATGTACCAGCGATTAGTGAATTAAAAAATAAGATCTTATAGAATTTTAAAATTAAAAAGAAAAGGGGTGGGGCCTCTATAAATGGGGTATGAACCCAGTAGCTTTATTAGCTTATCTTTTTATGTTTTAATATATGATGTATTTTAATTTTTGGTATTAAATGAAATAGTTAAATTCTATTAAACATAGATTATGAAGGTGTATTTCACATGATTAATTCTATCAAAATTATCCTTTAATCAGGCACTTCATATAAAACTTTTAGACATATTAAAAATTACCAAACTTACTTCTTTGTTTAACAAAGAATTTAAAATAAAAGTGGTAATTGTAAAAGTTGTCTAAAAATTCATTTTTTTTGTAAAAAAAAAAAACATTTTGTGCCAAATTTTTAGGCCATTTTTAGCGTTTTTGAATGAATTCAGGCTTTAATAGGTGAAAAAAAAATGAAATTTCTTAAAAATTTGTTATATATATATAAATATTTAATGAATTAATATTTAATAGATAATTATTATAAAATAAATAATTTAATTAATAATAATTATCTATTATAATATAAATATATAAATATAGTAATGATTTATATTTAATATATTATATATAAATAGTTAAAAGAAGATTTATTAATCAAACATTGTTATTAATTAATAGGTACATATATAATTGTCTAAGACTTAAATTGAAAATAGAGAGAAAGAATTATTTATAATTTAAGTAAAGTAGTAAAATAAAATATTACATAAATATATTATATATATATAGATATACTATTCTCTTATTATGAATTTATAAATTATTATTAATTAATAAATACTTTGAATATCTATAATTAATATTATTTATTTAATTTTAAAATATTATTACTATAAATTAATTATTACAAATTAATATATAATTATTATTTATTATTAATATATATAATTTTTAATGAAAAAAAAAAAAAAAAAAAAAACACTCACATTATAAAGAATTTATATTAAAATAATTATTGTTTGATAAATACTATTATTGACAAATTGTTAAATTGATAAATTATGGGTTAGTTTGAGATTGTATATTAACTCATTAATGGGTTTATATTACATTAATATATTCAAAAGTTTTTGTTTTAGATAAGGATTTGGATATTTGTTATAAATAATATATTTATAATTTAAATTAAAATTTGTTTGATAATGGCATTTAAGAGAAATTTAAGGTTAAAAGGGCAGTTAGCTGAAGATTTGTTTGATAATGGCATTTAAGAGAAATTTAAGGTTAAAAGGGCA